TTTGTTGTTCTTTATTCTTTATGATTCACATCTATAGAATTCGCTGTTGTACTATATAAATTTGATTTGGTGAGACAAAGAATATAAAAAAGACCTTCCTTTTTGAGCTCTGTCCTTTTTTTTTCTACATTTCATTCATATTTATACAGAAGAAAATACACCGAAGGATTTAAGAACCCATTGCCTAATTAAAACTTTAATTTTCTATTAATTGGTAAAATTTGAGTAAAGAATACTTACAAATTCCATTTTAAAATTCGAATCAAACTAGTAATTAAAGTAATTAATCTGTTAAAAGATACACGTTTTGTTAAAAAATATTAGTTAATAACTAAATTCACTTTTTATGAGTAAGTTGGTCATATCATTTGCCCAACTGTAACTTCTTTATTTTAATATTTAAAGTATTTTGGAAAGACCCAGAATAATATATAAAATTCGAAAAATATAAAAATATCTTTAAGTTAGTACATCTCTTGATTTTTTTATTGACCCCTTTTGTTTTGAAATTGAAAGGGGGTAGGATCCGGTAAATCGAAAACAATCAATTAAGAATAAAAAAACTTTTTTATGGAACAGACATATCAATATGCGTGGATAATACCTTTCCTTCCACTTCCAGTTCCTATGTTAATAGGCGCGGGACTTCTTCTTTTTCCGTCAGCAACAAAAAGTCTTCGCCGTATGTGGGCTTTTCAAAGTGTTTTTTTGTTAAGTATAGTCATGATTTTTTCGATCAATCTGTCTATTCAGCAAATAAATGGCAGTTCTATCTATCAATATGTATGGTCTTGGATCATCAATAATGATTTTTCTTTAGAATTCGGTTACTTGATCGACCCGCTTACTTCTATTATGTCAATATTAATCACTACTATTGGAATTATGGTTCTTATTTATAGTGATAATTATATGTCTTATGATCAAGGATATTTGAGATTTTTCGCTTATATGAGTTTTTTCAGTACTTCTATGTTAGGATTAGTTACTAGTTCTAATTTGATACAAATTTATATTTTTTGGGAATTGGTAGGAATGTGTTCATATCTATTAATAGGGTTTTGGTTCACGCGGCCTGTTGCTGCAAATGCTTGCCAAAAGGCATTTGTAACTAATCGTGTTGGGGATTTTGGTTTATTATTAGGAATTTTAGGTTTTTATTGGATAACAGGGAGTTTCGAATTTCGAGATTTATTCAAAATATCCAATAACTTTATTTCTAATAATCATAATGAAGTCAATTTTTTATTTGTTACTTTCTGTGCCGTTCTATTATTTGCCGGTGCGGTTGCTAAATCTGCACAATTTCCCCTTCATGTATGGTTACCGGATGCCATGGAGGGGCCTACTCCTATTTCGGCTCTTATACATGCTGCTACTATGGTAGCCGCGGGCATTTTTCTTGTAGCTCGGCTTATTCCTCTTTTCATAGTCATCCCTCACATAATGAATTTCATCTCTTTGGTGGGCGTAATAACAATATTATTCGGAGCTACTTTTGCCCTTGCTCAAAAAGACATTAAGCGAGGTTTAGCCTATTCCACAATGTCTCAATTGGGTTATATGATGTTAGCTTTAGGTATGGGGTCTTATCGAAGTGCTTTATTTCATTTGATTACTCATGCTTATTCGAAAGCATTATTGTTTTTAGGATCTGGATCCGTTATTCATTCAATGGAAACTCTTGTTGGATATTCTCCAAATAAAAGTCAGAATATGGTTTTTATGGGGGGTTTGACAAAACATGTCCCAATTACCAAAACCGCTTTTTTATTAGGTACACTTTCTCTTTGTGGTATTCCGCCTCTTGCTTGTTTTTGGTCCAAAGATGAAATTATTAATGATACTTGGTTGTATTCACCAATTTTCGCAATAATAGCTTGGTTTACCGCGGGATTAACCGCATTTTATATGTTTCGAATCTATTTACTTACTTTTGAAGGACATTTAAACATTAATTTTCAAAATTATAGTGGCAAAAAGAATACTCTCTTCTATTCAATATCTCTATGGGGTAAAGAAGATTCAAAAAGAATTAACAAAAATTTTTGTTTATTAACGTTATTAACAATGAAAAATAATGATATTTTTTCTTTTTTTTCAAAAAAAACGTATCGAATTGATCATAATTCAAGAAACATCACACAACCTTTTATTACTATTACCCGTTTTGTAAATAAGAAGTTTTTTTCGTATCCTTATGAATCGGATAATACTATGTTATTTCCTATAGTTGTATTGGTTCTATTTACGTTGTTCGTTGGATCTCTAGGAATTCCTTTCAATCAAGAAGGAGTTTATTTGGACATATTATCAAAATGGTTAACTCCGTCTATAAACCTTTTACATCAAAATTTGAATAATTCAATAGATTGGTATGACTTTTTGAAAGATGCTCTTTTTTCAGTTAGTATAGCTCTTTTTGGAATATTTATAGCCTTCTTTTTATATAAACCTGTTTATTCATCTTTGCAAAATTGGGACTTAATTAACTCTTTTG